AGAAGAAGGTGATTCTAACAATCTTTCTAGTTACTTCGTTCTCTATTCCTATTTGAGAGGATCCTAAGGAAAAGGATTTTGTTTCCACCGAGCTAAAACAATATGGCGATGTCTCTAGTAAACCAAAGACATCGTTGAATAGCTATTTTGCTTCAATTTCTTTCTTTAGACATCCAAAAAAAAAATGGAAGATTTAGTTACGATTGGAAATTGATTTTTTATCTTCAGCCATGGATCCTTTACTCATACTTATTCAATTGGAAGTCTTGATCCAATTCAAAAATTATGTTTCGCAATTTCATAATCCAACTTTTCAATTTATAACTGACTCATGGATACAAATCACGAGAATGTGTATTTTTTTCTCGACTTTATCATTGAGAGGTGAAGGATTAAATCCTTTTAAGAAATAAAGTTTTTGATCGGAATATGAATAAAACCGAAAGACCCTTTAACTATTAAAGGGCTAATAGAACGAATCACACTTTTACCACTAAACTATACCCGCTACAATATGATTATTGTATACAAATGGAGCTTTTGTCGAACAAGATAATTGAGCATGATCAAGATAGGATCATCAAAGAATCATCAAACTTGGAGTGTTGAACTTTTTCATGGGTAGATAAAAATTTAATGAGATTTGGAAAAGAGGCTTCATTTAATTGAAATTAAATAACTAAAGTTTTCTTTTTTGCTGAAAGAAGATAGATACGGATCGAAAAAAACACTACAATCATAACAGAAAAATGCATTGTCCAGAATCTATAGTTTCTTTTTTAGTTCGGAAAATGAAATAAAATATAACAAGAAAAAAAATGGAAACAGTTTTTATTCTTTTTGTTGTTGCTTGAATATAAAATATTCAATTGAATATAATATAATAAAAAAAATATTTGTGTTTTCAAATCAGATTCATTATTTATCTATAATTCGTTAGAACAAAAAAAAAAAGGCCCGGCTAGGTACTGACCAGGCCAGGCCATCAGAATAACAAGGGCCTTTCGAACAAAATCAACACAAGAAGGTCTTCCTTATTTTTCTTTAGTTCGATTAGTGGCGGGCTCGAGCCCCTCTTTTAGTTTAGAATAGAGAAAAAAGAGAGAGAAAGACTCCTTACATTATGTGTAATGTAATGTAGTAATTATCTTTTGCAATTGGGAGAGATGGCTGAGTGGACTAAAGCGTCGGATTGCTAATCCGTTGTACGAGTTATTTGTACCGAGGGTTCGAATCCCTCTCTTTCCGTTTCCGTTAATGACTTGCTTTATTTTATTTTTCAATTTTGAAAATCTTAGTTAAGCGTGTGGAATAGATAAAATCCTAAGAAAATTGGAAAATTTCCCAAGGAAAACCTTTTGGATTTTATTCTTCACGTCCAGGATTACGCCCCGGATCATTAGATAGGAATCCAAAGATAAAGAGAGAAACAAAAAATATTACTACGGTATAAACGAAGAGTTTCAGAGTAAGCATTACACAATCTCCAAGATGATTTTTTGGAAAAAAAAAAGAGAATAGATCTTCCATTTTTCTACCACATATCCTATTTTGACACCACGAAATCAGGTTTTTTTCATGAATTGTCACAAATTCATTTGTTTTTTATTATCAAAAACTTCTTTCATATCCAAATTCGATATTGTGGGAGACCCTAATGGGGTTAGGGTCTTTCACTGGAAAGGGGGTCAAAAATGAGGAAATGGGGGTAAGCCGGATTTATGGCGACTATCCAAGAATTTCAGTGTGCTAATCTAGGATTCATACTCTAAAACTTATTTGATTTTCTCAATTGTTAGAATTTTTCTCGAAGAAATCATGCATTTTCTAAGATATTATTATTAAGGATCTCATCGAAAACTTACAGCAGCTTGCCAAACAAAAGCTAAGAGAAAAAAAAGCACAGGTATGACTGGCATAACATCTACGATTGGATTCAAAAAAGCATACGCTTCAGGCAATTTGCCGAAGAAAAAACTACTCGAATAAAGGGCAGAATTAATACAGATCAAACTAACGATATTAAGCATAACAGACATTTTGTTCTTGGAGATAATTGCATTTTGATTGAGTTTTTGATATAAGGAACAAGGAAGAAAGTAAGTAAGGTAGACAAAAAATCCTTCTTTTTCTTTGAACCCACCCAATCAAAAATCCTCCAATTCTCAAAGGAGAATAGAAGAAATCATACTTTCATACAATATCTTAATTGAATTCTATGTAATGATCAATAAATTAAGTTGAATTCTATATCTATATGTATCAAAATCCTAGTACCAATCTATTCTATAGATATATACATATTTGGACTGGAGTTGACAAACAACCAATACCAATATTATTGTTTCTTAGTGTAGATTAGAAATTGAAATGGGGCGTGGCCAAGTGGTAAGGCAACGGGTTTTGGTCCCGCCATTCGGAGGTTCGAATCCTTCCGTCCCAGTACATATCCAATTTTTTATGCTCCATTATGACTATAGAAAGAAGTAGGTCAGTGGATAGGAGTAAATCCGTATTCATTTTAATATCTGTGTCTGTTCGAATCTCATTAACAAATGATCAAGTTACATATCATATAGAAATATGTTATGGAGCCGATATATTTTCTTTGAATCTCATTTTATTTAGGTATTTCGTGTTTGGTTCTAAGTAAAAATTGGAAATCTACAGAACAATTGAGGCAGGGGTGATTTCCCTTATCACCCTTTTATTCACTTTATGATAAGAGTCGATTATTGTGAAATATTACTTAATCCCATGTTAAACAAAATCTATAAATATATATCATCTAAAATATATAAAATGAGGAAATATTTCGCTTATATGGTATGTATCGTTCTATTTCAATGAAAATAATTTTTCGGTTTTTGTGAAAAAGATTTTTGATACCTTAAATTATTTAAATTCTATATTATAGAATATCTATAACAGTGACAACTCTTCAGTCTATCTGATAGGTACGAAAAACCCTCCTTATTTTTTTTATTTTCGTAATTTGATTTTCGTAATCAGACGAAAAGAATAAAGATTCAAATCTTAACTTAGATTATTTTTTTATCCATCTCATGAAAAAAAATTGTATTTCGTTTTTCTTTTCTTTTATCTATTTAAAAATGATGAGTCAATTCAAAAAGAAAGACTTATCTTCCTATGAAGATCAAACGTCATGCTTATTGTCCAATTTTCTTCAAATTAAATAATCAAATTAAATAATGATGTCTAAATAGGAAACTTTTTCAATTTCAATTAGAACTATTTTTATTAAATATTTTTAATGATTGCTTGTAAGTGGAATCTTTATTTGGTACTCAAAAAGTAGGAAATCGTTTAATCTATCCTGTTGAGTCACTTGAAGATGCAGATTAAAAAAGTTATTCGTTTATATATTTCGATTTCTTGCTATTATCTATATATTATTTATGTATGTGAAAGATGCTGTCTTGCTAAGACTTTTTCAGAAAAATCGTTTCATATCATATTATCATATATAGAAGAAAAAGCCTAGATTACGATGTCTATGTATAACTGAACCAATGACTATTCATGATTCCATAATTGAATCAATTCCATACCGGTTCCAAATTAGAGGAATATTATGTTAAAACTTCGTTTGAAACGATGTGGTAGAAAGCAACGTGCGACTTGAAGGACACGATCCGTTGTGGATTTTTCCATCCACCATTTTGATTTATCTAAGGATGAGAGTGCTCTTGGCTCGACATTGTTTGTTCTGTTACACTCGATTTTTTGTTGGGTTGTAAATAGTCCACGATGAAGCTCGAGTAGAAAGGATTAATTCATTTCTCGGGGGCAAGGATCTAGGGTTAATGCCAATTAATCGGAACAACTTCGTAAACGTATCTTCCATATATAGAAATCGAAAGGATCCAATTCGAGCAAGTTTCCAATTCAAAAGCAAGACTTGTTAGAATTTAGCAAACTTTTTCGATTCAAAGTGTATCACACGTGAATCAACTGTCCGTAGGATTCTTTGATAGAAATAAAAAAAAAAGGGGTATGTTGCTGCCACTTTGAAAGGATTAAGAAGCACCGAAGTAATGTCTAAACCCAATGATTTAAAATAAGGATAAAGGATCTGAGAACAAGGAAAGACCTTTTTAATTGTCTCGATAGTCTCACTAATTGGATCAGACTAAAGAATCCAAATAGAATTTGAAACGAGACAAAAGACAAACAAAACAAAAGGGGTTAAAGACCACTCAATAAATGAAAGTGACTAAAGATTTTTCCTTTGAGCTATTTGAGAGTTATCCAACTTGAGTTATGAGTACGAATGGTTTCTTTTTCATTTTCAGGAAGGAAAAAAGACTGAAATCAGAGTCTAATTGATTTTCTAGGCCCATTTGTCATTTAATTTATTAGAATTGCATACATAGACAAAACTTCGAAGCAAATCATTTTTCTCGAGCCGTACGAGGAGAAAACTTCCTATACGGTTCTAGGGGGGGTGTTGGTCATCTACATCTATCCCAATGAGCCGTCTATCGAATCGTTGCAATTGATGTTCGATCCCGAAGAGAAGGAAAAGATCTTAGAAAAGTGGGGTTTTATGATCCAATGAAGAATCAAACTTATTTAAACGTTCCTCTTATTCTATATTTCCTTGAAAAAGGTGCTCAACCCACAGGAACTGTTCAGAATCTTTTAAAGAAAGCGGAAGTTTTTAAGTAACTTCCGTCTAATCAAACGAAATTCAATTAAAGAAAGACTAAGGGGGGGGGTAGCAACTTGTATATAACTTTGTATAATTTTGCTCGACTTGTTTTTTGATTTCCCCCCCCCTACTGCTGTAATTGTTTCCGTTGAATCCGATATCTAGAACGACAAAACCTTAGTTTATTGATTTTCTAAATAGCAAATTCGGACATTTCCGTCAATTGTGTGGTTTTCATTGGAACTCAACTAATCAACAAGGAATCCACTTTGCTTATTCCACTTAGATTCATGAAATACATTATGAACTAAAAAATCCGAGATTT